AGTGTTTTGGGGGAAGGAGTTTGTTGTTTGTTGTTTGTTGTTTGTTGTTTGTTGTTTGTTGTTTGTTGTTTGTTGTTTGTTGTTTGTTGTTTGTTGTTTGTTGTTTGTTGTTTGTTGTTTGTTGTTTGTTGTTTGTTGTTTGTTGTTTGTTGTTTGTTGTTTTGTGGAGTTGGGTGAGTTTCTTTAGTGGGAAAGAGGTATAGGGGTGATGTGGTTGGAGGTGTTATTTTATTAATGTAATTCTAGTGCTGTGACACAGTAATGATGATATAAACAATAAAGATTTACGATGAAGGAACGAACAAATTTTGGTAGAGAATTGCCTGAATGTTGTTCGAAAAATTATGGATAGTGTTGGATGGCGATGGGAATTGTATTGTTAATACAATTTCGGCGCCAATGATGTGATGAAACATGTGTGAATAAAATTTGTGATGATGAACGAACAAATTTTGGTAGAGAATCACCTAGTGTTGTTTGGAAAGTTAGAGGAAGTGTAAAAGTAGAAAATTATGCCCAACAAGCATTCACTAATTAGCACCATTTTAGCCGGGGGTGGATACGCCATAACCAAATGGAAAACAAAGTGCATCAGTGTTAAGATGATTCCCCATATACGCACACCGTCTCATTCAGCAACTCCTGAGGACCAAAAACAGGCCGCAACGCATTGTATGCTCACGTCAATAGATTGTGTTTACCCGTTGCACTTGGAAGGGTATAGTGAAGACGCCCCAAAAAAAAAGGGAACCAAAAGTGCTAAGGCTATCCAGATGCCGCGATCACGGGTGAGGTGTCCGAATATAGCCGACCAGATGACTCTGTGAAGTGAAAAGAGAGGGGATAACCCAAGTTGTGGCCCTGAAAAAGGAACCAGAGGCGCAAAAGTGCAAGTAGTGCTAGGGGTTTAGGGGGAAAGAATGGTCCTGAAGCTAGTAACGCAGAGTCTTATATGCGGCGGGTTGCTGATTTCACGTGAGAAGGACGATTAATAGATAACCTGGTCCGAGATACCGGTCCGACGAGAGATGTTGCATGTTATGTCCGGTTACCATGAATAAATTGTAGGAAAGCACTGCCGTATCTTTCCATAGGGGCATGTACACAGTCGAGGGTCGTAATGGTTCTAGTACTTTTCGTTGAGTGGCTACTCTTTAGTTCATAAAGTCCTAGTGGGGTGGGAGAAATGTGGAAGTTAGAGATCTTATCCGATTTATAAGTAGGGATGTCATCTGTACATTAATATTATGTCCTAGAGTTCAGTGTAATATAATGTGGACTATAATTAATGCACATTATACATAGCGCCCATTTATTAATGGGGGGGGTAGGGGGGGGAGGCTTATGTGGTTCTTGTAGTTGAGAGGCCAACGGTGGTTTTTCAGATCACAGACCTTGGAGAAAAGCCAAGCAAGAACCGTTATGACTTACTTTGTCCTCTTTTTGGGGCTGTGCTTTGTCTTAGGGAGCTTGGCGGTTGCGTCTAACCCTTCACCGTACTATGGGGTAGTTGGTTTAGTACTAACGTCTGTTGCAGGGTGCGGGTGGTTGGTGAGTTTGGGGGTTTCTTTTATGTCATTGGTACTGTTTATGGTGTATTTGGGTGGGATGTTGGTGGTTTTTGTGTACTCTGTGTCTTTGGCTGCTGATCCATTTCCGGAGGCTTGGGGAAGTTGAGGTGTTGTAGGGTATGGTTTGGGGTTTGCCTTGGTGGTTGCTGTTGGAGGGATTATTGGAGGTCTGATGGAGTGCTGGAAGCTTGGGGTGGTTTCTGTGGATGGTGGGGGTATGCTCTCTATTCGGTTGGATTTTAGTGGGGTAGCTCTGTTCTATTCTTGGGGGGTGGGGATGTTTTTGGTGGCGGGGTGGGGGTTGTTGTTGACTCTGTTTGTTGTGTTGGAGCTTGTGCGTGGTCTGTCGCGGGGGGCTATTCGGGCGGTTTAGGGGGGGGGGGGGGGGGAAATGCTATTCGGGCGGTTTAGGGGGGGGGGGGTCAGAGAATAGTTTAATGTAAAATGCCAGCTTTGGGGGCTGGAGATGGGGGTTTAAGTCCCCCTTCTCTGAGGGGGACTGTTTAACTCTAAGAAGGGGTACGGCCTTCATTCTTTGGCTTACAAGACCAATGTTTTTATAAACTATTAGAGTGTTCTTATTAGTTAAGTATCTTGTTCTCTAGGGCGGCAGTGATGGGGAGAAGGATCAGGAGGATGGTAAAGTAGGTGATAGAGGCTAGTTGACCAATGATGATGAAGGGGTGCTCTACGGGTTGGCTGCCTACTCATGTCAGGATGATGAGGTTGGCGACGAGGGTTCAGAATAGTAGCTGGGAGAGGGGACGAAAGGTTATTGTACGTTGTTTGGATTTGTGGAGGAGCGGGCTTAGGAATAGGATCAGTACGGAGGCGGCTAGGGCTAGTACCCCTCCTAGTTTGTTGGGGATTGAGCGCAGGATGGCGTAGGCAAATAGGAAGTATCATTCTGGCTTGATATGAGGGGGTGTGACTAGTGGGTTTGCTGGCGTGAAATTTTCTGGGTCTCCTAGTAGGTTGGGGAAGAATAGGGTTAGGGTGAGGAGTGGGAGGAGTATGAGTATGAACCCTAGGGTGTCTTTTGTGGAGAAGTAGGGGTGGAAGGGGATTTTGTCGCAGTTTGATGTGATGCCTAGGGGGTTGTTTGAGCCTGATTCGTGGAGGAGGGTGAGGTGGATAATGGTAAGGCCTGCAATTATGAATGGGAGGAGGAAGTGTAGGGCAAAGAATCGAGTTAGTGTTGGGTTGTCCACTGAGAAGCCCCCTCAAGCTCATTCTACGAGGGATTGGCCGATGTATGGGACAGCCGAAAATAGGTTGGTGATGACTGTAGCCCCTCAGAATGATATTTGTCCTCATGGCAGAACGTAGCCTACGAAGGCAGTTGCTATGAGGGTGAGTAGGAGGATGACTCCGGTGTTTCAGGTCTCTTTGTACAGGTATGAGCCGTAGTAGAAACCTCGTCCGATGTGTAGGTAGATGCAAATGAAGAAGAATGAGGCCCCATTTGCATGCAGATTTCGGATCAGTCAGCCGTATTGGACGTTTCGGCAAGTATGGGCGACGGACGAGAAGGCTAGGGTTGTGTCTGCGGTGTAGTGTATTGCTAGTAAGAGGCCGGTTAGGATTTGAGTTATTAGGCAGATGCCTAGGAGAGATCCGAAGTTTCATCAGGCAGAGATGTTTGATGGGGTTGGTAGGTCAATTAGTGAGTTGTTAATTATTTTTAGCAGGGGATGTGATTTTCGTAGATTGGGGGCCATTATTTTTAGTCTATACGCTAGTAGGATGATGAGGATGGATAGGGCGGAGGATCCTAGATAGGCTTTGATTAGTCCGGGATGTATGGTGGTTGAGGTTTTGGCTGCTATACGTTGAAGGGTAGCAAGTCCTTCTGGGCCTATTTTTTTGTACCATGAGAGGTCGATTAGGTGGGAGGCGATTTTTTGTCCGTTATCTAGTAGTTTTGTGGTGGTGAGTCGATGTGTTAGGGGGTTGAAATATCCGAGGGAGGATGAGAAGTTTAGATACGTAGTTTGTTTTGGGTGGGCTAAGGTGTGGGTTATGTTTGATAGTTCTAGGGCCAGGATGACACCTAGGATTGTGATGGTGATTGCTGCGGTTTTTGTAAGGGTAGGTATTGTTATTGGTGGGGTTTTGGTGGGGGTGATGAAGGAGGTGATTAGTAGGCCAGCTAGGATGCTTCCTAAGGCGAGGCGGGTGATTGGATTGGTGATTGTTGGGTTGTTTTCATTTATGGGTGCTGTTGTCAGTGTACGGGGGAATCCTGTTTGGACGAGGAGGATTATGCGTAGGCTGTAGGTTGCAGTGAATGATGTGGCTAGGAGTGTTAGGAGGAGGGCTCAGGTATTTAGGTATGAGGTGTTTAGGCTTTCGATGATGAGGTCTTTTGAGTAAAACCCTGCTAGGAATGGGGTTCCTATTAGGGCTAGGTTGCCAATGGTTAGGCAGGAAGTGGTTGTTGGGAGCATTTTTTGTAGGCTTCCCATCTTTCGGATGTCTTGCTCTCCATTGAGGCTGTGGATGATGGACCCCGAACATAGGAATAGTATGGCTTTAAAGAAGGCGTGTGTTGAAATGTGGAGGAAGGCTAGTTGAGGTAGGTTTAGTCCTACGGTGACTATTATTAGGCCTAGTTGACTGGATGTGGAGAAGGCAATGATCTTTTTGATGTCGTTTTGGGTCAGGGCACATGTAGCAGCGAATAGTGTTGATAGGGCCCCCAGGCAGAGGCATGTGGTAAGGGCTGTTTGGTTGTTGGCGAGCATGGGGTGGATGCGGATTAGCAGGAAAATTCCGGCTACTACTATGGTGCTGGAGTGGAGTAGGGCGGAGACAGGGGTTGGGCCTTCTATGGCCGCTGGCAATCACGGGTGGAGGCCAAATTGGGCGGACTTTCCTGTGGCAGCTAGGATGAGGCCTAGTAGAGGAAGTGTTTGGGTCTGGGCGTTAGAAATAGTTTGTTGAATTTCTCAGGTGTTTGTAGTTGAGGCTAGTCATGCTATGCTTAGGATGAGGCCAATATCTCCAATTCGGTTGTACAAGACAGCTTGTAGGGCAGCTGTGTTAGCTTCTGCTCGGCCTTGTCACCAGCCAATTAGTAGGAATGACATGATTCCAACTCCTTCTCAGCCGATGAATAGAAGGAATATGTTGTTAGCGATGGTTAGTGTTAGTATGGCGATTAGGAATATCAATAGGTAGAGGAAGAATTTTGTAATGTAGGGCTCTGAGGCTATATATCATGTTGCGAATTGAAGGATGGATCATGTTACGAGTAGTGCGATAGGGAAGAATATTGTGGAGTACTGGTCTATTTTGAGGCTGAGGGGGATTTTGAAGTTCATGATGAATTTTCATTCTATGTGGGAGATAATGCTTTCTGTGCCTGAGTATATGAATAGTGTTATTGGGACTAGGCTGGTTAAGAAGGCAGTTTTGACGGTGAGTGTGATAGAGTTTGGGGAGTTTTGGAGGTTTTTTGATAATATGGGGAGTAGTGTGGGGGCGAGGATGATTGTCAGTGTGAGTAGTATGGAGGTGTTGAGGAGTAATGCGATGTCCATTACTTTTACTTGGATTTGCACCAAGAGGGGTGGTTTCTAAGACCAACGGATTGCTGTTATCCTTTAAAAGTAAGGGGGCTGAGGTTTCAGGCTCAGATACAAGAGTTAGCAGTTCTTGTTGGTTTAACCTCCCCTCGGCAGGCAAGAAGGGTTTAACTTCTATTTTTAGAATCACAGTCTAATGTTTGGGTTAAACTATGCCTGCATGAGGGGATTCCGGAGATGAGGTCTGGTTTTAGGATTAGGAGGAGTAGGGGGATGAGGTGGAGGGCTATTAGGAGGTGCTCTCGTGTACTTGAGTTTTGTATGGATGTGATGTGAGTAGGTAGTGTGCCTCGTTGGGTTATGAGTAGTATAAATAGGGTGTATGAGGCGGTTAATAGAGTAGCGGCTCCGGTCAGGATGATTGTGAAGGTGGACCAGTTGAATAGTGCAACTATGATGGTTAATTCTGCTATTAGGTTTGTTGTTGGGGGGAGTGCTATGTTTGTGAGGTTGGCTAGGAGCCATCATGTGGCTATGAGTGGTAATAGGGGTTGAAGGCCTCGTGTTAGTAGGAGGATTCGGCTGTGTGTTCGTTCGTAATTTGTGTTGGCTAAGCAGAATAGTACTGAGGAGGTCAATCCGTGGGAGATTATGAGGATTATTGCCCCTGAGAATGATCAGTGGGTTTGGATTATACTTGCAGCGATGACTAGGCCTATGTGACTTACAGAGGAGTAGGCAATGAGTGACTTTAGGTCAGTCTGGCGGAGACAGATTGAGCTTGTTATGAGTGCGCCCCATAGGGCTAGGGTAAGGAATGGGTAGTGTAGCTGGTTCGAGAGGGGGCCTATTAGGAGGGTGATTCGTATGATACCGTATCCGCCTAGCTTTAGGAGTAGGGCAGCAAGTAGTATGGATCCTGCAATTGGGGCCTCTACGTGGGCTTTGGGTAGTCATAGGTGTAGGCCGTATAAGGGTGCCTTTACTATGAATGCTATTAGTAGAGCCAGGCCGGACATGAGTCCGGTTCAGGAGCTTTGGAGTGGGGGGAGGGTCAGTTTTAGCATTGTGAGGTGTAGGGTGCCGGTTTGTGTGTGGATGTGGAGGATTGTGACTAGGAGGGGTAGTGAGCTGATGAGGGTGTAGAATATGAGGTAGATACCGGCACTTAGGCGTTCTGGTTGGTTTCCTCATCGTGTAATTAGGATTAGGGTCGGGATTAGGGTTGCTTCAAATGCAATATAAAATAGTGTTAGTTCTGTGGCCGAGAATGCAAGGATGATGAATGGTTGGATCGTAATTAGGGTTGTAATGAAGATTCGTTTTCGTGTTGTGGGCTCGTGTTGTAAGTGGCTTTGGCTTGCTATAATTATAAGGGGAAGGAGTCAGCATGATAGCACTAGTAGCGGGGAGGAGATTTGGTCGATGCCGGTTCATTGGGATAAGTTTTTGTGGGTGTAGTATGTTGGGAGTAGTCACTGTAGGCTGAGGGTTGCGATTAGTAGGCTGTGCAGGGTGGTATTGGCTCATAGCAGTTTTTGTGGGGATAGGAGGGCTGTGGGGAGGAGTATAACGGTTGGGAGGATAATTTTTAGCATTGTAGTATGTTTAGGTTGTGCAGGTAGTCGGAACCATGGGTTCGGGTGGAGGCTACTAATATTGCTAAGCCTGTGCCTGCCTCGCAGGCTGAGAATGCTAGTATAAGTACTGGGATCAGAGTGAATGTTGGTGCTTGGTTTTCGATAGGTCAGGTTGATAGTGCGATGTACATGGATAGTATCATGCTTTCTAGACATAGTAGAGCGGAAACTAGGTGGGCTCGGTGAAAGGCTAACCCTAGGCTGCTTAGGGTAAATGCGGAGTAGAAGCTTAAGTGTAGGATTGACATAGAGAAAGTCATAGGGCCTGCTATGGTCTGTTGAGTCGAAATCAACTGTCTTGGTTAGACTAACTTTCTATTTATTCTGCTCATTCTAGGCCCCCTTGGGATCATTCGTAGATTAGTCCTAGTGTAAGGAGAAGGATGATCGTGGATGCTCAGATTAGGGTGTTAGTTGGGGATTGTAGTTGGATTGCTCATGGGAGGGGGAGGAGGAGTGCAATTTCTAGGTCGAAGAGCAGGAATATGATTGCTACTGAGGAAGAATCGGATTGAGAATGGGAGGCGGGCAGATCCGAGCGGGTCGAAGCCGCATTCGTATGGGGATAGTTTTTCTGAGTCTGGGCTGGTCTGGGCTAGTCAGAAGTTTAGTGCGGTTAGGATGATGCTTAGGACAAGGGATGCGGTAAGTATGAATGTGATTATGTTTATTGCTCTTCTCTGGAGTTGCGCCAGATTTTAGAGATTGGAAGTCAATTGTAATTAATATACTAGAAGAGCACGATCCTCATCAGTAGATGGTTATGTAGAGGAATAATCAGATAACGTCTACGAAGTGCCAGTATCATGCTGCTGCTTCGAATCCAAAGTGGTGGTTTGATGTAAAGTGGAATTTGATTAGTCGTAGGAGGCAGACCGATAGGAAGGATGACCCGATGATTACATGCAGTCCGTGGAATCCTGTGGCGACGAAGAAGGTTGAGCCGTATACGCCGTCGGCAATTGAGAATGGGGCTTCGTAGTATTCTATTGCTTGGAGTGCCGTGAAGTAAAATCCTAGTAGGATTGTTAGGGTTAGTGCGTGGATTGCTTGTTTTCGGTTGCCCCCTGTGATGCTATGATGTGCTCATGTTACGGTGACACCAGAGGCTAGGAGGATGGCTGTGTTTAGTAGGGGGACTTCTATGGGGTTGAGGGGTTTAATTCCTATTGGAGGTCATTGTCCGCCTAGTTCGGGGGTAGGGACTAGGCTGGAGTGGAAGAATGCTCAGAAGAATCCGAGGAAGAAGAAGGCTTCAGAGGTAATGAATAAGATTATACCGTATCGTAGGCCTTTTTGGACTGTGGGGGTGTGGTGGCCTTGGAATGTGCTTTCTCGTACAATGTCTCGCCATCATTGGAGTATGACTAGGATTATGGAGAGTAAGCCTAAGCTGAGGAGTTGTGAGGAATTATGGTGGAATCATATAATTAGTCCAGAGGTAGTGAGTAGGGCAGCGGTTGCTCCGAAGATAGGTCAGGGGCTAGGATCTACTATGTGGTAGGAGTGTGCTTGGTGGGCCATTAGATATTTTCTTGTAAGTATAGGCTTAGTAGGAGGACGAAGACGTAGGCTTGGATTATGGCTACTGCTAGTTCTAGAATTGTTAGGAGGAGCAGGATTAGTGTAGTTAAGGCCGATGCTGCTGGTATGATGGGGAGTAGGGCGGTAGTAGCTGTAGAGATGAGTTGGATGAGGAGATGTCCTGCTGTAAGGTTTGCTGTGAGGCGGACCCCTAGTGCTAGTGGACGGATGAGGAGGCTAGTAGTCTCGATTATAATTAAAGCGGGGATTAATAGTGTTGGAGTTCCTTCTGGCAGTAGGTGGCCTAAGGAGATTGAGGGTTGGTTTCGTAGGCCTGTAAGGAGGGTGGCAAGTCATAGTGGGAGAGCGAATGCTATGTTTATTGATAGTTGTGTAGTTGGAGTAAATGTGTAGGGTAAGAGGCCTAATAGATTGATTGTGAGTAGGAGCATTATTAGTGATGTTAGGATTAGGGCTCATTTGTGGCCTTTTTTGTTTAGTGGGATTATTAGCTGTTTTGTGATTAGGTGGAGGAATCATGATTGTAGGGTGGATAGGCGGTTGTTGACCCATCGGTTGCTTTGTGAGGGTAGTAGTAGGGCTGGGAATAGTATTGAGAGTAGGATTAGGGGAATTCCTAGGAGGCAGGGGCTTGTGAATTGATCGAAGAAGCTTAGGCTCATGGTCAGGTTCATGGTGTAGTTTTGGTGGTTGGCGTGGGGTTGTTTATGGGTAAGTTGGTAGGGGTGAATGATAGAAGTTTGGGTTGGATAGCTAGTAGGAAGATTAATCATGATGTTAGTATGATTAGGAATCATGGGTTCGGGTTAAGTTGGGGCATATCATTAAGGAGGGGGGTCCCCCTCTTTCTCTAGCTTAAAAGGCTAGTGCTGTTACATAGCTTCTTAATGATTAGGATGATAGTAGGGAGGATCAGGTTTCGAAGTGGGGAAGGGGGGTGGATTCTACTACAATTGGCATGTAGCTGTGGTTGGCTCCGCAGATTTCTGAGCACTGGCCGTAGAAGATTCCTGGACGGGCGGTGATGAATGATGTCTGGTTTAGTCGTCCGGGGATGGCATCAGTTTTTACTCCTAGGGCGGGCACTGCTCAAGAGTGTAGTACGTCGCCGGCGGTGACAATGATGCGGATGGGCGACTCTATGGGGATAACAACGCGGTGATCAACTTCTAGCAGTCGAAAGTGTCCTTGTGGGAGGTCTGTTGTGGGGATCATGTATGAGTCGAATGCTAGGTCCTTAAAATCAGTATATTCGTAGGTTCAGTATCATTGATGTCCGATGGCTTTTAGGGTTAGGTCTGGTTCGTCGATTTCGTCTATTATGTACAAGATTTGTAGGGATGGTAGAGCGAGCAGGATAAGGACGACGGCCGGCAGGATGGTTCAGATTAGTTCTACTTCTTGGGCGTCGACGGTGTTTGAGGATAGTTTTTCTATTAGTATGAGTGTTAGTAGGTATAAGACCAAACTGCAGATTGCTAGAGCAACTATTAGAGCATGGTCGTGGAATTCAACAAGTTCTTCTATGATGGGGGATGAGGCGTCTTGGAATCCTAGTTGGGAGTGGTTGGCCATGTGAGGTGTACAGGATTTTCACCTGTGATTTGGTCTTGACAAGGCCATGTAATTGGTTTACTAACACCTCATAAGAAAGAAGCATGAGTGGTTTGATGCGGTTGGCTTGAAACCAGCATATGAGGGTTCGATTCCTTCCTTTCTTGTACTTGGACGAAGGCTGGTTCTTCGAATGTGTGGTATGGGGGTGGGCAGCCGTGGATTCATTCAATGTTAGTAGTAATTAGCTCTGGCTGTGAGACTTTTCGTTTTGACGTGAATGCTTCTCAAATAATAAATATTAGTATGATGGCAGCTGTTATTGAAATTAGCGAGCCAATAGAGGATATTGTGTTTCATAGGGTGTAGGCGTCTGGGTAGTCGGAGTATCGTCGAGGCATGCCGGCTAGGCCTAGGAAGTGCTGTGGGAAGAATGTGAGGTTTACACCAGTGAATATGACTCCAAAATGGGCTTTAGCTCATGTTGGGTGTAGGGTATATCCTGTAAATAGCGGGAATCAGTGGGTAAATCCTGCTAGAATGGCGAAGACTGCACCTATTGATAGGACGTAGTGGAAGTGGGCGACTACGTAGTATGTGTCGTGCAGGGCGATGTCTAGTGAAGAGTTGGCTAGTACGATTCCTGTTAGGCCTCCGATGGTGAAGAGGAAGATGAAACCTAGGGCCCATAGTATTGGTGGGTCTCATTTGATGTTTCCTCCGTGAAGTGTGGCTAGTCAGCTGAAGACTTTAATGCCGGTTGGAATGGCGATGATTATAGTAGCGGATGTGAAGTATGCTCGGGTGTCTACGTCTATGCCTACTGTAAATATGTGGTGGGCTCACACAATAAATCCTAGGAATCCAATGGATAGCATAGCTCATACTATTCCTATGTAGCCGAACGGTTCCTTTTTTCCAGCGTAGTACGTTACCACGTGTGAGATTATTCCAAAGCCTGGCAGGATTAGGATGTATACTTCTGGGTGGCCGAAGAATCAGAAGAGATGTTGATATAAGACTGGGTCCCCTCCTCCAGCTGGGTCGAAGAATGTGGTGTTTAGGTTTCGGTCTGTTAGTAGCATAGTGATGCCAGCAGCTAGGACTGGGAGTGAGAGTAGGAGTAAAATGGCAGTGATGAGGACGGATCAAACGAACAGGGGGGTTTGGTATTGTGAGAGGGCTGGTGGTTTTATGTTAATAGCGGTTGTGATGAAGTTGATTGCCCCTAGGATTGAGGAGACACCAGCTAGGTGTAGGGAAAAAATGGCCAGGTCCACTGATGCCCCAGCATGGGCTAGGTTACCAGCTAGTGGGGGGTATACAGTTCATCCTGTGCCAGCCCCTGCTTCTACTGTGGAGGAGGCGAGTAGGAGAAGGAAGGATGGGGGGAGTAGTCAGAAGCTTATGTTGTTTATACGTGGGAATGCCATGTCTGGGGCACCAATTATAAGGGGTACAAGTCAGTTCCCAAACCCGCCGATCATGATCGGTATTACTATGAAGAAAATTATCACGAAAGCATGGGCAGTGACGATTACATTGTAAATCTGGTCGTCTCCCAGGAGGGTTCCTGGTTGCCCCAGTTCTGCGCGAATAAGCAGGCTGAGGGCGGTTCCAACTATGCCAGCTCATGCTCCAAAAATTAGATATAAGGTGCCGATATCTTTATGGTTGGTTGAGAATAGTCATCGGTTAATGAAGGTCACAGGTAAGATGGCTGAGTGTTAGGCGTTAGGCTGTAGTCCTTTTTACAGAGGTTTGATTCCTCTTCTTATCGGCTCTGTGGTGAAGTTCATGTTGAGTTGCAAGCTCATTGATGTACGCTAAGAGTGTACCGGAGCCTTATTAGACGGAAGCCTGCTGGCTTAGGCACCTAGCTGTTAACTAGGATTTTGTGGGATCGAGGCCCATCCGTTTAGGCAAGGCCCTAGCTTAATTAAAGCGTCTGGGTTGCATTCAGGGGATGCAGGTTAATGTCCTGCGGGTCTTAGCAGAAACTAAGAGGGTTTAACTCTTATTTAAGGCTTTGAAGGCCTTCGGTTTGTGGGTTATCCTAAGTTTCTAAATGGAGGCGAGGATTATGGGGGAGAGGGGTAAGAGTAAGATTGACACGGAGGTGAGGATGGAGATAGGGGGGCTTGTTGGCTTGTTGATGTGCCATTGTTTTATGTGGTTCGTGGAGTTTGGTGGGAGTGTGATTGTTGAGTGGTACGCGAGACGAAGGTAGAAGAATAGGCCTAGTAGTGAGAGGAGGGAAATGATTGTGGCGGCTGTTGTCATTTCTTGTTTGGCTAGCTCTTGAATGATGAGTCATTTTGGTAAGAAACCTGTTAGTGGCGGTAGTCCTGCTAGAGAGAGTAGAACTAGTATTAGGGTTGCGTTGAGTATTGGGGCTTTTGTTCATGAGATTATTATTGTTGATAGTTTTAAGGTTTTGGTGGTGTTTAGGGTGAGGAATACGGTGATGGTTATTAGGGAGTATAGGTAGAAGGTGAGGAGGGTGAGGTTGGGGCTGTAGATAATGATGATGGTTATTCAGCCTAAGTGTGAGATGGATGAGAAGGCTAGGATTTTTCGGATTTGGGTTTGGTTTAATCCTATTCAGCCCCCTAGAGCAGCTGAGACAATGGCTATGGTTGTCAGTAGTGTGGGGTTAAGTGAGTGGGATGTTAGGGAGAGGATGGCGATTGGGGGGAATTTCATTAGGGTTGATAGTAATAATGCGGTGGTTAGGGATGATCCTTGGAGTACTTCTGGGAATCAGAAGTGGAATGGTACTAGGCCCAGTTTTATTGCAATTGCTGATGTTAGTAGGAGGGAGGCTGTTGGGTGGGTTAGTTGGGTAATGTCTCATTGCCCTGTTGATCAAGCATTGGTTATGCTTGAGAATAGAACTAGTGTTGAGGCGGCTGCTTGTACTAAGAAGTATTTGATTGTTGCTTCGATAGCTCGTGGGTGATGGGATTTTGAGATGAGGGGGATAATGGCAAGGGTGTTGATTTCTAGGCCGGCTCAGGCTGTGATTCAGTGATTGCTTGAAACTGTGATAGTTGTTCCTAGGGGTAGGCTCAGATAGGAGATTAGTTTTGCATGTGGGTTCATTAGTAGGGGAGGGAGTTAAACCATCATTTTCGGGGTATGGGCCCGATAGCTTTGTTAGCTGACCTTACTAGGAAATAATATAAAGGAAGTATGAAGAGCTTTGATTTCTTCTGTGTAGGTTCGATTCCTACTTTTCTAATGGTTTGTCAGGAAATGAGAGGACTGGTATACCTCTATATTCACTTTATCATAGTGATCCTTTACGTTCAGGCACATTTCCTTAGGTAAGGAGGGAGGCCTGCGTAGCAGATTGGTATGCTAGTATGTCAGAGGCATAGTGCTAGTGTCAGTGGTAGGAAGTTTTTTCATAGTAGGTGTATAAGTTGGTCATAGCGAAATCGAGGGTAGGAGGCGCGGATCCATAGGAATCCGGAGGATAGAAGGAGTACTTTTGTGGCTAGGATCGTTGGAAATAGCTCTGGAGATGGGTTGAGGGTACTTGGGTTCAGGAATACGATAGTGGTAAGTGTGTTTATTAATATGATGTTTGCGTACTCGGCTAGGAAGAACAGGGCAAATGGGCCGGCGGCATACTCTACGTTGAAGCCCGAGACTAGCTCGGATTCCCCTTCGGTGAGGTCGAATGGGGCACGGTTTGTCTCGGCAAGTGTTGAGATATATCATATTATTGCTAAAGGCCATGACGAGAAGATTAGGTACAGTGGTTCTTGGGCGGTAGCAAGGGTGCTTAGGCTATAATCTCCGCTTAGGATAATTACGGATAGGAGGATGATAGCTAGTGTTACTTCGTATGAGATTGTCTGGGCTACGGCTCGAAGTGCGCCAATTAGAGCGTATTTTGAGTTTGAAGCTCATCCTGACCACAGGATTGAGTATACAGCTAGGCTGGACATGGCTAAGAGAAAGAGGAGGCCAAGGTTTAAGTCAGCTAGGGGAAATGGGAGGGGAAGCGGAGTTCAGATAGTGATTGCTAGGAGAAGGGCTAGTATTGGGGTTATGGTGAAGAGAAGTGGTGATGATGTTGAGGGGCGAATTGGTTCTTTAATGAAGAGTTTTACTCCGTCTGCCACGGGCTGTAGTAGGCCGAGAGGGCCTACGATGTTTGGGCCTTTTCGAGCTTGTATGTAGCTTAAGACCTTACGCTCCACTAGTGTCAGGAAAGCGACGGCGATTAGGATTGGGAGGGCATATGATAGGGATATAGTGAGGTAAGTTAGGGTAGGGGGTCAAGTCATGGTGCTAGGGAGAGGATTTGAACCTCTGGGTAAAGGACTTAAGCCTTTTGCATTTACCGAGCTCTGCCACGCTAGCGGTCCTTTTCTAGGATGTGGAAGGGATGTGGGTATCCTATTGGTAATTTAGTGGGGGGCATTACTTATAGGGAAGGCGTGCTTGTAGTATTGGCCTCACTTTTCCGGTCCTTTCGTACTGGGAAAAGTACAGCATAGATAGAAACCGACCTGGATTGCTCCGGTCTGAACTCAGATCACGTAGGACTATTAATCGTTGAACAAACGAACCCTTAATAGCGACTGCACCATTAGGATGTCCTGATCCAACATCGAGGTCGTAAACCTCCTTGTCGATATGGGCTCTTGAAGGAGATTGCGCTGTTATCCCTGGGGTAGCTTGGTCCATTAGTCAACTGTATTGGGTCTGGTTACTGTTAGTACGTTGAGGGGTTGCTCTTGGTTAAGAGGGGTGGTCTTATTTTTGGAGGATTTGTTTTTCTCCAAGGTCGCCCCAACCGAAAAATGCGAGCCAGCATTTATGGGGAGGTGAGGCCTGATAGGGTTGGGTTTGTATGTAGTGGCCGCTGATTTTTAAGTTCCACAGGGTCTTCTCGTCTTATGTGTTTATTCCCGCTTTTGCACGGGAAGATCAATTTCACTGATTATCTGTAAGAGACAGTTAAGACCTCGTTTAGCCGTTCATACAAGTCTCGATTTATGGGACAATTGATTGCGCTACCTTCGCACGGTTAGGATACCGCGGCCGTTGAACAGAGTGTCACTGGGCAGGCATCACCTTCAATACTTGGCAGGCTGAAGGCTATGTTTTTGGTAAACAGTCGGGCCTTGAGTTTGCCTAGTTCCTTTTACAGATTTTAATCCTTCTAATGGGCGCTCCTGAGTCGGGTTAACAGGGAGATTTTAATACCTGGTCTTGTAGGGCTTTGGGTATTAGAGGGTCTGTTAATAACGTAGTTGGTGTAAGCTCGCGCTCGAGAGGGAAGCCCCTAGTTACTCATTCTAGCAGTAATTCCTCTATTGGTATAGGTTGGCCTGTTAGTGGTAAGGGATTCATATTGTCTTTGTATCTTTGGGTGGGGAGCTTTGACGCACTCTTTGTTGGTGGCTGCTTAAGGGCCTACAGCTTGTGGAACGGGGTTAAATAGTTATCCGCTAGGGGAGACTGTGTTCTTTTTTAAAGGGGCTGTACCCCCTTTGAATTACTCTTGACTCACTACAGTGAGGCTATGTTTGACGACCTGGGAGGGGAGTTAAGAGAGAACTTAGATTCATTTCACGGGCAACCAGCTATCACCCAGCTCGATAGGCTTTTCACCACTACTGACAAGTCATCCCACTCTTTTGCAACAGAGACGGGTTCGCTCATGGGTAGCTGCTTGAAAGTAGCTCGCTTGGGTTTCGGGGAGGCAAGCTTAAAGTCATTTTGCTTGGTTGTTCTTGCTAAATCATGATGCAAAAGGTACAAGGACTTATCTTTGCTGTTTGTTGCTTAGGGTTTCACTATTATTTCATCTTTCCCTTACGGTACAAGTCTCTATCGCGCCAAGAAGGGTACTTTTCTATCGCCTATACTGAGTTTGAAGAATGTTTTAGTTTGAGGGATGTAGTAGGTTGGGGGGGGGGGGTGTGAATGGGCATGGTTGGGCTAGAGGCAGGCTTCGAGACGACCTGGTTGTGGGCAGGTATCTTTCAGGTGTAAGCTGGACGCTTTATGTTAAAGCTACGCCTCGATGTGCTAAGCACACCTTCCGGTACGCTTACCTTGTTACGACTTACCTCATCTTCAGCTGATGGGTGTATTAGTTATGGGGGTTTATAGCCTGTGAGGAGGGTGACGGGCGGTATGTACGTGCCCCAGGGCCAGCTTAAAGGGGGCTCTATTGTCCTGCTTTACTGCTAAATCCGCCTTCTAGGGGTGGTTTCACACCCCTTTTCGTGAGTTTTCTATATTAGAAAATGTAGCCCATCACTCCCGCTTCATGGGCTATACCTTGACCTGTCTTGCTAGCGTGGTTAGGGCGATTGTGCTCACTGCGGTGCTCTCAGAGGAGGTGAGCTGGCGACGGCGGTATGTAGGCTGCTGTGGCAAGAAGCGGTCGGGTGAATCGGGGGTTATCGATTATAGGACAGGCTCCTCTAGGTGGGTTTGGGGCACCGCCAAGTCCTTAGAGTTTTAAGCGTTTGTGCTCGTAGTTCTCGGGCGGATATCCGGGTAGGGCGGATATCAAGATTTAGGGCTAGGCATAGTGGGGTATCTAATCCCAGTTTGTGTCTTAGCTTTCGTGGGGTTTAGTCAATCGGAGGGCTAAGATCATCTTGATGGCGGTCTTAGGTGCATCTTGGGCTTATGACAGCTCAGCTGCACTTTGATCTTAGTTGTTAGGATAGTTCGGCTCCACTCTTTACGCCGCACTGCAGTTAATTTGGGTCTCTTGTATGACCGCGGCGGCTGGCACAAGATTTACCAACCCTGTATTGCTATAACTAAGTCAAGTTTTCACTTATTGCTTAATGTTAACTACTGCTGAGTACCCGTGTGGGTGTGGCTGAGCAAGGCGTTTTGGGCTACGACTGTGGGTGTGCCTGATGCCCGCTCCTCTCATCCCACTAAGGAATTGAGGGCATTTACACTGGTGCGCGGATACTTGCATGTATATGTGTAGCAATAACTAACTGCAAGGTTAGGACTAAGTCTTTTGTCTCTGGGTGCGCGTGGCAGCATCTTGGCATCTTCAGTGCCATGCTTTGTTATTAAGCTACGGAGAC